ATTCAATCGTTTCTGAAGATACAAAAGAATAAAAATCCGAAAGTTCTTTCTTGTGGTTATAATGCCAAAACATCAAGTCGGCTCGTTTGTCTCTATGGTGATGATTATAGGCCTCTTGAATCTTCTATTTACCTATTTTTTTTTTTAGTTTTTTTTTTATTGTGTGTAATGCGCCTTTACTACTGTTTTCTTTATTATTGATAGGAATTCTCTTGTTAAGACCCTATGAATCAATTAAAACCCCAGATTCATACTAGAACCACGATGATTCAATAAAACCCTTTATAAATATAAACTAATTCCAAAAATTCCTTGAGTAAGAACTCTTAGATTATCACTTATTCAATGAATAACTAGAATGAATAAAAATCCAAAGACACCTTTGTCCTTTGATCAAAATAAGCATAAATAGGAGTTTGAAAGAATAAAAATCTTTCGATTTATAACTTCTAAATATAACCCTTTGAAGAAAAAAAATGGAAGTCCGGACACGAGGTCTGAATATTAAGTATGAATCATAGTGCTAATAATACTTTGTAATCTATTTCCTATATTCCGTGCTTCAGATACTAGAATGAATATCCGACGAAGTAAAACCATCTCGATCAAGATGACAGACGCATTCTCTGTACTATCCATAGGATCAATTATAACAAGTCACACACTCATATTCCGGAACTACAGAAACAAAGAAATTCCACGATCGAACTACCAAAATAGAATGGGATAAAAATCAGAGACCTAAATGCTTCACTTTGTATTGAAAAGCTAGTTACTAGTTCTTGTGAATCTAATTCGTTCCAATTCCGTCCAGTAAAATGGAAGAATTATAAATCTCCAAAATAATAGATAGGAATACCGCAAAAAGGGCCATTGCGATACCCATCAAAGGAGTAGTTCCCCACCCAGGAGCCACTTTACCGTATTCTGAATTCAATGGTTTCAATAAACTCCCTACAGTAGTTCGTCTTGGACCAGATCTAGAACTACTCTCAACGGTTTGTGTAGCCATAAATCGTATTTTATATTCATTGAGATCTGTTGACTTTGTATACCATTCCGTTGTAAATAAATGATCTTATCATAGATCCATTGTGGTCTTGAAACTTGAAACTATATAATAATGGAAACAGCAACCCTAGTTGCCATCTTTATATCGGGTTTACTTGTAAGTTTTACTGGGTACGCCTTATATACTGCTTTTGGGCAACCCTCTCAACAACTAAGAGATCCATTCGAGGAACACGGAGACTAGTTGAGGTAATGAGCCTCTCAATATTGAGAGGCTCATTACTTTCAATTGAGATAATGAAAAATCATTTCACCTTTTTAGTTGGAACTTTAGGTGGTTCTCGAAAAAAGATAGCGAAAAAAATTATTCCTAAAGTTGAGACTAAGAGGAATGTATAAACCAATGCTTCCATAGATTCGATCGTGGTTTACAATTATAGCTTCCATACCTGTTTATTGGGGATCGTCTCCCGGATAAAGAAAGAGCAAGAGTCAAAGAAAAGGTAGCGATTCAAATCAAGATTTATCTGGTACCCTACAGTTTTTCACAAAACTAAAGACGAAAAATAACAAAACAATATTGTATCAGATTACTTGTCTTCTTGTAGTTGGATCTCCAAGTTTTTGGAATGCTCCAAATTCTACTTGAGCATCCAAATCTGGGTCAATCCCAGCAAAAACATCTCTGAACAAGGTTCTAGCACCATGCCAAATGTGTCCGAAGAAAAAGAGAAGAGCAAACGAAGCATGTCCAAAAGTAAACCAACCCCTCGGACTGCTACGAAAAACACCGTCGGATTTCAAAGTAGCACGATCTAATTCAAAAATTTCACCCAATTGAGCACGTCTAGCATATTTTTTCACAGTAGCGGGATCACTATAACTGACTCCATTGAGTTCGCCACCATAGAACTCAACAGTTACACCTACTTGTTCGACACTGTATTTCGATTCTGCCCTTCTAAAAGGAACATCGGCTCTAACAATTCCGTCTCCGTCTACCAAAACAACCGGAAATGTTTCAAAAAAAGTAGGCATACGACGTACAAAAAGTTCACGCCCCTCTTTATCTCTAAAAACAGGGTGTCCTAACCACCCAACAGCAATTCCATCCCCATTGTCCATTGAGCCCGCTCTGAATAATCCCCCCTTTGCTGGATTATTGCCGATGTAATCATAAAAAGCTAATTTTTCAGGAATTTTAGACCAAGCTTCGGATAAACTTTGATTTTCGGCTAGCCCAGCACCAACTCGTCGATATATTTCTTGTTGGAAGTATCCTTGATCCCATTGATAACGAGTGGGACCAAATAATTCAATCGGGGTAGTTGCCGAACCATACCACATAGTTCCAGCAACCACAAAAGCTGCAAAAAAGACAGCAGCGATACTACTGGAAAGGACAGTTTCAATATTTCCCATACGTAATCCTTTGTATAGACGTTGGGGCGGACGGACACTAAGATGGAATAGACCCGCCAATATGCCCAAGGTACCTGCTGCAATATGATGAGAGGCTATTCCTCCCGGAACAAAAGGATCAAAACCTTCCACACCCCACGCCGGATTTACAGATTGTACCCTTCCGGTTAGTCCATAAGGATCGGATACCCATATTCCCGGACCATACAATCCTGTTACATGAAATGCGCCAAAACCAAAGCAAGCCAACCCTGAGAGAAATAAATGAATTCCAAAGATTTTGGGCAAATCCAAAGAGGGTTTTCCTGTACGTTCATCACAAAATATTTCTAGATCCCAATACACCCAGTGCCAGATAGCTGCCAAAAAGCATAAGCCAGAAAACACAATATGTGCACCGGCCACGCCTTCGTAACTCCAAATACCCGGATTCGTTATAGTCCCTCCTGTGATACTCCAACCGCCCCATGAATTGGTTATTCCTAAACGAGTCATGAAGGGTATAACGAACATACCTTGTCTCCACATTGGATCAAGAACAGGGTCAGAGGGATCAAAAACTGCTAATTCGTATAGAGCCATCGAACCGGCCCAACCAGCAACCAGAGCTGTATGCATTATATGGACAGCAAGCAAACGACCGGGATCATTCAATACGACGGTATGAACACGATACCAAGGCAAACCCATGGAAATACCCCTCTATCAACGAAAAATAGACACTATGTAACTTTATTGCACTGGAAAAAAACTATACTATGGACCTTCCCCTTTGAGTGGATTATCTCGGGGAAAGGATTAATATTTGTTCTATTCTTTTAGTAATAATGTCTTTTATTAATATTATTAATAATGGAACAATTTTGTTTGTAGGAACAAAAAGAAGCAGATCTATTCTACACCCGATAAGTACCAATACGCAATGGTAAGAGGTTGATACCTTTTATATGAGTGACTGCATTTATATTTTTTTTTGTTCATCATTCAATTCAAAGGACCTATTTGAAAGAATTTTCCTTTAGTATTTCTGTCTTCCTTTTTTATAAACTTATTCAATCTATGGATAAAATATGATAAAGAACAATATTATTAAGACAATAAATACATTGTTACGCTTTCACATCAAAGTGAGCTATAGTAATTAATTTTTATTTCATTTAATGCCTATTGGTGTTCCAAAAGTTCCTTTTCGAAACCCTGGAGAGGAAAATGCATCGTGGATTGACATATAGTGCGACTTGTCAGATATATTTGGTCATATGGTATTTCCCCGTTCTCTTACCCGATCGAGATATCCCCTCTTTCGCCCAAGAAAGGTTGATTGAATCATCCAAAAATTTGGAGCGTGAAATGCAATGAAGTGCAATTCAATCTATTTTTTAGGGGGGTATACAGATTAATATTCTCAATTATAATAATTTATAATTTATGGTTGGCTTGGTTAGACCAAAAAAATGAAATATGAAATATACAGGCTCCGTTTAGAAAAAAAAAAACCAATTGGTAATATATCTATGATTACCACTTATATCATATTCTATTTATAAATAGAATATGATATTTATAAAGATTTTCCATTTATAATATATAATAATGATCTCAAACTGTTAATCAATCGAGTAATGTGATGGTGATGGATGCATTGAATATTTACTATTTGGCGGGAGACATGGAATAAATAAAAAAAGGAAGTCGTAGCAAAAAGACGTGGTATTGGGGCATTTGTCCTATATGTGCAAATCCAAATCGGGCAGATCTTTATTCGGAGTAGAGCCTAAACCTAAAAAAAGTTGAAAAAGACCGTTCAGGAACAAGAAAATTACATCGCGATTTGGATTGGATCCCGATGAAACAATACATCAATGAGAAGTTAGTCCGATAAGTTTAGTGAATTTTTTTTTATTTATAGGTTTTTAATTTATATAGTTATATATAAATTAAAACAGGCCAAAACTCATCTTTCTTGAAACATGAAAGAAAAAGCTCCCCTTTGTTACAAGCTAAAAGGAGCCTGCTATGAATATGAAAAAAGAAAGAAAGCTAGAATCTACACATTGATTCTTTGTTTGTTTTCGCAATTTGTGTTGAACCGTATGCATCAAAAGGTGCCCGTACGGTTCCTAAGGGATACAATTTTATCCCAATCAACCGACTTTATCGAGAAAGATTACTTTTTTTAGGCCAACCGATTGATAACGAGATCTCGAATCAACTTATTGCTCTTATGGTATATCTCAGTATGGATAACGATACCAAAGATCTGTATTTGTTTATAAACTCTCCTGGCGGATGGCTAATACCCGGAGTAGCTATTTATGATGCTATGCAATTTGTGCGACCAGATATACAGACAGTATGCATGGGATTAGCCGCTTCAATGGGATCTTTTATTCTGGTCGGAGGAGAAATTACCAAACGTCTAGCATTCCCTCACGCTTGGCGCCAATGAGTTTTTTATTTGATTTGAGAGAAAAAAAGAAGACTATGCCTTCGCGCTATATGAAATATGAATATTAAGTAATAATAGCATGGCACTTCGAATTCGATATAAAAAGAAAAATTTTTCAAAATACTTACATTATGTATCGAAAGAGTAGTATGAGATAAAGGGTATTTCCAATTTTATCTGATCTATCGGAAGACCCATTTCAGCGTCACAAACTTTTTTGGTTTCACACCGAAGATAACAATATTTATGTTATGAAAGAATACGAAAATAAAAAAAAAAAAAGAAACTTTGGGATTGCTAAATAACAGACGAAATAATAAAGCAACGGAGCCATCATAGTATTTTTTAACTACTCCAAAAGGAAGGGTGGTTAGTGGATCATTTACCTATATGAATCTGATAGACCCTACAATATATGACATAAATATATAATAAAATATAACATAAATATACAACATATATATTTATTTTTTTTTGCCTATTTCTTCGATGTAAGTAAGGTAAAAAAAAAGTAAAAGTGAATTCCATTGTAGAGCCGTATGCAATGCGCAAAAGATGCCTGTACGGTTGTTCAATTCTATCTTTTTTTCGTACTATTTTTTTTTATTATTCTTTATCTCTTCGACTTTCATCATGCAAGATGGAGGAACTGTCTATTATGTTATATTATCAGGGTAATGATGCATCAACCTGCTAGTGGTTTTTATGAGGCACAGACGGGAGAATTTGTCCTGGAAGCGGAAGAACTACTGAAGCTACGCGAAACCATCACAAGGGTTTATGTACAAAGAACAGGCAAACCTTTATGGGTTGTTTCCGAAGACATGGAAAGAGATATTTTTATGTCAGCAACAGAAGCCCAAGCTCATGGAATTGTTGATCGTGTAGCGGTTAAAAAATAACAAAAACTAACAGAACAGGGATTTCACGCAAATCCGGGATTTGCGATTTTATCGTCTTACCGGGTTTAATATTCTATTAATTAATAATTCATCTATTAATATATAAATGATTCATAATCATCCGGTTAGGATCGATCTAAACCAGCTCATTATGTATATGATTCAACATGCCAACTATTAAACAACTTATTAGAAACACAAGACAGTCAATCAAAAATGTCACGAAATCTCCTGCTCTTAAGGGATGTCCTCAGCGACGAGGAACATGTACTAGGGTGTATGTGCGACTCGTTCAGATAATGTGCTAGGCCAAAAGAAAGAAAACAATTGATCCAGTATTGGTGATCAGTACCAATGAATAGGATAGAATGAAAGAAGCCCATTCACTATCTAAAACTAAAAAAGGTAAATCTAAAAAAAAAAAAGATCGATCATATCTTTCTATTGTGTTATCAAATTTATGGTTTTCATTGGTGCTAAATCCAATCATTTCAATTTTTAATTTACGACGAGAAAGAATTCCCCATTGGTAGAAAAATTTATCCATTAAGCAGGGAAATCCTATTTAAAAAGCAGAAAGGTTATGCCCTTATTCTTGACTCTTGCAAGAACGGACTAACAGGGTCAGCTACTCAGCTAATCTTCATAATTAAATACCGTTACTGTATCGGTGGGTTTCGTTGTGAAAGACCTATTACTAGATAATTATGGGTAGAGCCAAAAAGTGTGAACTGTACAAGTTAACAATAACATTCATTAAATGAAAGAAGGGGCTCCGGTGTATAGAGAAGACCTCACCGTTTAAGAAGAAACCATAGAAACGATGGAACCCACTATACCCATTTATATTTACTACTTTTTGATTTACTATTTTATTTACTATGTTTTTTTTGATATTTAGTATCAAAAAAAATTTCTTATTTCGAGGCGAAAGCCTATAAAAAAATCGTGGTCGGGAAGGTTATAGTAGCAAAAGCCATTGGAATTTTTTTTTTATACATTGGAAGAATCCGTTTTGTTATTAATAGACTAGGAAAGGGGAAAGAAATAACTGAAAGAAAAGAAATCACTTAGTTATTCATCAAAGTTTCATTTATTCAATGACCAGAATTAAACGCGGATATATAGCTCGAAGACGTAGAACAAAAATTCGTTTATTTGCCTCAAGCTTTCGAGGGGCTCATTCAAGACTTACCCGGACTATTACTCAACAGAAAATAAGAGCTTTGGTTTCAGCTCATCGGGATAGAGATAGGCAAAAGAGAGATTTTCGGCGTTTGTGGATCACTCGGATAAATGCAGTAAGTCGAGACAATAATGTATACTATAGTTATAGTAGACTAATACACAATCTGTACAAAGGGCAGTTGCTTCTTAATCGTAAAATACTTGCACAAATAGCTATATTCAATAGGAATTGTTTTTATATGATTTCTAATGAGATCATAAAATAAGGAGATTGGAAGGAATCCGTTGGAATGTTTTATTTTAAATGGAGTTCCCTGGAGAATGAACTCCGGGAAGGTAGAGTAGAAATTAGTATGATAAAATATCATCCTATGAGAAAGTTATCAAAATGAACAAACACGTTCAATAAAAAAATATTTATTCTTCTTTCCCAATTCTTTTTTTTTCTTACGACACGATAATCAAATAATCAAATCTGGATTCTCATATTTTTCGAACAAAACGTAAATTTGCGTTTGAGTTCGGATTGGAATTTGATTCAATTGAAGAATTATTTATTTTTAGTTCTCAGACCTGTAGTTCTAGTGGTCGACTCGCTTCTTTCAAATTGTTTCTCATTATTAAGAAAAGGTAACGAAGATAAAATACGAGCTTGTTTTATAGCAACGGTAATTAATCGTTGTTGTTTTAAAGTCAATCTATTCACCCGTCTAGATAATATTTTTCCTTGTTCACTAATAAATCGACTAATTAAACTCATGTTTCGATAATCAATTCGATCCCCCGATTGGATCGGGGGCAAACGCCTACGAAAAGATCGCTTGGATTTAAGAAAGAATCGCTTGGATTTATCCATGGTTTGTTTATTCCTTATCCCGAAAATCCTACTCCTATTTCGATCGGATCAAAACAAAAACGATCAAAAAAGATTTAGAATTAATAAATAGGATTTGTTTATATTTAATATATGTTATAGAAATTGTTATGTTATATATAACATGTCGTTTTTCATCTTCCTTGGATTGGAAGGCGGACACGGAGGCGATCGGTTCGATCTATTTCTTTATTTCACTGTGAATCGTATGTTTGTAACAAAAGGGACAGAATTTTCTCAATTCTAATCGACTGGGCGTATTATGTCGATTCTTTTGAGTAATATATCTGGAAATGCCCATTGATTTTTTATTAACACGATTTCGAACACAAGCGGTACATTCCAAAATAACCGTTACTCGGACATCTTTACCCTTGGCCATGAACCTCCTTTGGGTTTTTGACTGACTCCATTTTTCTATTTTCCAATCCGAAGGGAAGAAGAAGAAAGGAACGAAAAAAAAAAAATAAAATAAAAGTTGTTAACTCTAAATCAAATTATGAAAGATTTCGTTTCAATTTCAATCAATCAATAATCACTATAGTAATAATAAGGACTATAATGATTTCTGACTCTATTTCGACTTTATAAATGTAAATCGCTGTACAGTATTTCATTTAAATATCTTGTATGATATTGTTGCTACAGCCATCACATTTCCGTTTATAAAAAAAAGAAGAGAAGGAGAAGGATTAGTCACAGATATTTGATTGTATCTCTAATCTTCTTCACCCCCCCCCCATCTCACTAACTAGAATGAAAAAAAAGGAAATATCAACGCATCCGGAAATAAACGATTGATCTCTATCAATAAACCCGCTAAAGACCCGAACCATAGAGTACTTACTACCGGTGCCACGGAGAGGTATGTTTTTAGATCTCGCATTGAAAATCCTCCTTCTTTTTATTGTAATTTTATTCTAAAATGTAATAAATAATGGTAATACATATATGACCCGATGTGTATATGTAGTTAACTACTGACCACTTATATTTGTACGCAGAATCCCTAATTCAAATTGAAATGTACAACGATTCAGTACAGTAGATAGTCGATATTCCTTTTCTTAAAACAAAAAAATAAGTTACTTTTTACCTCTACTTGAGAATTCCCGAAAAAGTGTTCTTTTTTTTACTTTACGGCGGGTTTCATCTTTATTTAATACGTATATAGTATAAGTCTTTTATTACTATATGTTATATGATATATGAGACCAAAAAGAAGAAATAGCAAGATTGTGTATATTAATGGAAGAAATAAAGATGTGGAAAACAAGACAGAGATTCTCTACAATGACACTGTAGGCCAATTGAAAGGGATGTAGCGCAGCTTGGTAGCGCGTTTGTTTTGGGTACAAAATGTCACGGGTTCAAATCCTGTCATCCCTACCTATTCCTTATGGGCAGTAACGAGGGATCAATTGAAATTGATTAAAATTGGATATACAAAATAAATCTTTAATTTTATTATATTATTTATGATAGTATATACATGCAAGACGAATTGGGTCACAAAATAAAATAATTTTTGTGATAATAAAGCGCTCTTAGTTCAGTTCGGTAGAACGTGGGTCTCCAAAACCCGATGTCGTAGGTTCAAATCCTACAGAGCGTGATTCCATTCTTGTTATTTGTTCGTTTGAAAATTAGACTGAAAAACTTGAACAGCAATCTGAATTTGACCTCCTGTAGATTAAAGAAAGTAGGAGGTCAATCAAAAAAAAAAGAGATGTTAATTAATCAAAGGTCCAATTGATCGCCGCGTCTGTATTGTAAATATGCAGTTACGAATAATCCAGCCAAAGTAATAGGAATTAGACCTAAGACAATTCCAAATAGAAAAACTTCAATCATTTCAATTTCTTTGAACGCAGAAAAGGAGAGGTAATATCTATCCTTAAATATTAATCCGTATTACCCATGAATTCAATGACCAAGAATTGGAAATGGGCCGGGTAAGGAACTATAGAATATATGAACTACCACAGAAGGTTTTTTTTTAGGAATGGTTCATGCAATTAATTTCAAATAAGTCGTATCTTGTTTAGACCGATAAATAGAGCCGAGGTTATAGTCAAAGCTGCTAGTAGAAAACCGAAATAACTAGTTATAGTAAGCATGAAGAGGATAAATTTTAATTAAATATGTTTTTTT